CCCTAATATATTACAAAATCTCGCTTTAGACAATGATATAATTAGAGGAATCATTGGAATTATTGTATCAAGCTTTTTCATATCATTTTCAATTATAAATGAATTTTCCAGCATTTGACTCCGTATCACTGAAGGATTTAGCCGCACATTTGAAAAATAGCCTAAAAAGTCAAATGAATGCTCGGATAATTGGTTTCTATGGATCTTTCCTGGTTGAAACCAAACATAAAAATGACATTGCCATAAATGGATAAGATAGTATTTCCATTTATTCATCAAAAAGGACATATTCTTTGAAGCCAGAATGGATTTTCCTTGATATCTAACATAATGAATGAAAGGGTCCTTGAAGAACCATAAGGTGAACGGAAAATCCTTATCAAAGACTTCTACAAAATGTTCTATTTTTGCATAGAAATAGATTCGCTCAAAAAGGACCCCAGAAGATGTTAATCGTAAATAAGACGATTTGTTACGGAGAAAAAGAAAGATAGATTCGTATTCACATACATAAAAATTATATAGGAAGAGGAATAATCTTGGATTACTTTTTGAAAAAGTAGAAATCTTTTTTTTTTGAGTAATAAGACTATTCCAATTACAATACTCATAAAGAAAGAGCCTTAATAAATGAAAAGAAGAGGCATCTTTCACCCAGTATCGAAGGGTTTGAACTAAGATTTCCAGATGGATAGGGTAAGGTATTCGTACATCTGACACATAATTTAAATATGGAAATTTTTCCTCAAAAAAAGGAAATATTGAATGAATTGATCGTAAATTATAAGATTTTACAATTTCTGCCTCCTCTAAAGAAGAGATTAATTGTAGGGAAAATGGAATTTCCACACTGACGGCAAACCCCTCTGATATTATTTGAGAATACAAATTCTTGTTGTACCCCCAAAATGGATTTTTGTTATAATAATTAGCAGAAATAATCAAATGATTCTGTTGATACATTCGAGTAATTAAACGTTTTACAATTAGTAAACTGGATTTATTATCATAACCTAGATTTTCCACCAAAATGGAGCTATTTAAACCATGATTATAAGCAAGTGCATAAATATACTCCCGAAAAATAAGTGGGTATAGGAAGTCATGTTGGCGAGATCTATCTAGTTCTAAATAGACTTGAAATTCCTCCATTTTTGAAATTCGATTTGGGCCAAGGATCGCGGATTTATTGGTTATCAAATGATACATAGTGCGATACAGTCAAAACAAGGTATTCTATTCTAATAAAAATGGAATAGATACCTAGAAAATAAGTAAGACTCATCAACGGACTCTCTCTACTCACTTTTTCCATCTAATTGTTTTATCTTCGTTCTAGAATAACAAGATAGTTAGAAATCCTTTATTTTCTCAACCCAATCGCTCTTTTGATTTTGGAAAAAAAAAATTATCAATATACTCTTTCTTCTACACATTTTTCGCCACCCCATAATAAAATGGGGAATAGCTAATAGTTAGGATTCATAACAAAAATCAATAATCCATTCATGGGAAAAGCTTTTCCCGCATCAAGTACTAATATATTTTTAACGTAAAATTAGATGCGGTAATCATTCAAATTCAAAACGAAAGCTCGTTGCTTTTTGTTTCCCTATAATTGGAGCCGCCAAACTCTATCCATTTATTAATTCAACCCAACTGTGAATTTTTTTTGTTCCGAGCCAAGAATTCAAACAAGGAATTGGGCCCGATCCAATAACAATGAAATATTCTTAGAATTCTCCATTGATACGACATGCTGCTTTTTCCATTCATTCCTTTCTGGATCAGTCGTGGTCTTACAAACTCTACCGATGGTATGGCCGAATCCATCGCTTCATAGAAATGTGTAAAAAAAGGAGTCGCACTTAAAAGCCGAGTACTCTACCATTGAGTTAGCAACCCTAATAAAATGAACTACAAAAATAAATAAAATGAACTACAAAAATAAACTAATAAAATAGGATGTGTAGATACAATCGCAATCAAAATAAATAAAAAGATTGAATTGAATAATAAAAAAAATTTCCAAAAGAAAAAAAAAAATTAAAAAAGTCGAAGTCGAATTGATTCTGAACATAAAAATGAACAGATCCGATGAAAATACAAGAAATTTTATCAGATAAAAAAAGAAAATCACAATTTATAGATCACCTCTTTGTCTCCTATGTTATACATTATTTTTCTTTTTTTATTCATTTATTATTTATTATATATTTATTATATATTCGAAATTTCTTATTAAATTTTTTATTTTCTATTCGAATATTCTATTTCTGAAATTTATTCTTTAATATTAATAAAAAAAAAACTTCTTTTCTTGTTTATATCACAGAAAATCCAACGAACCCATCCATTTGATGAAGTAAAAAAAATCCTATGGAACGGGAATAAAAAGATCCATTTATTCACGATCGGATTATATTTGTTTGATACACTGTTGTCAATATTAATGTTTAAAAAAAAATCCAATGGAGAAAATAAACGAATTAGAAACTTAAATAAATATTAAATAACAAATTAAGAAATACCAATTGAATTCAAATTAATAATAACAAAGTTTGTAAATAATAAATACTAAGAAATAATAACTAAAAAAATAATAATAAAATAACGTAAATAAAAAAACCAAGCAATTATGTTGTATTAACACTACATAAATAATCGACATAGATACAAAAAAGGCGTACGCGAAAATTAAGGAAAAAAGCGGAGATCGGGTTTATTCAATCAATAAATATAATAATTCAATCAATATATAATATCAATAGAGTAAGAAAGCTTAACCTAACTCCCTTTCTTTTTAAATTTCTTCAGAGAATTCCAACAAAAACCACCTGATTGAGGGTAATGTATTTATAGACCCAATTACTTCATTTATTATTACTTCATTTATTCATTTGTCAATTTTTTTTTATTTTATATTATTTATATCAATATCAATTAAAAAAAAAATGGATTTTTGTAGTTATAGAAAACAGCATTCTATGGCAGCAATAATAAATAAAAAATTGGGTATGAATAGAGCAAGAGAGCGGGGGGGATAAGAGAGAAAAGGGTTATATAAATCTATATACAAGTCATCCACACCCTCATTTTTTTTATTTATTTATTTCATTAATCATTAATTGAATTTCGTTTGTTGAGTTTGTTGATTAGGACAAAGTTCCATAAAAACACCGGCCTTTTTTGAAATATCCTGAACAGTTCCTGTAGGTTGAACGCCTTTTTCAAGGAAATATAGAATAACAGGAATATTTAAATAGGTTTGATTCTTTATCGGATCATAAAAACCCACTCTCCGAATATCTCTCCCCTCTCTTCGGGATCGAGCATCAATTGCAACGATTCGATAAACGGCTCATTGGGATAGATAAACAATACACCCCCCTAGAAACGTATAAGAAGTTTTCTCCTCGTACGGCTCGAGAAAATTAGAAATTATGTCTATTAGATGCATAAAATCATCAAATCAATTATACTATGATTTAAATACTTTTTTTCTTATTCTTTCCTGAAAAAAAAAAATCACTCGTATTCGCAACCTCATAACTCAAGTTGGATAACTCTCAAATAACTCAAAGGAAAACAAAACCTTTAGTTAGGTATTTTATTTCATTTATTGAGCGGTCTCTACCCCCCCTTTCTTGTCTGTCTCCTTTAGAATCTATTTTTCGCCTTCAGTCTAATATAGTTGTTGAGACAATTGAAAATGGTATTTACTTGTTCCATGATCCGTTAGCTTTTCCTTGATTCATTGGGTTTAGACATTACTTCGAGGATCTTTAATCGTTTCAAAAATGGCAGCAACATACCAATTTTTTTCTTTCCATGAAAGAATCATACAAATAGATGGTTGATTCCCGCGGATCCACTTTTGATCGAAATAATTTTACCAATTCCAACAAATTTTACTTTTTTTTTTTACTTGCTCGAATTGGATCCTTTCGATTTCTATATCAAAAATATACTTACGAAGTTGTTCTAACTTATTAATTTTCACTAACCCTAGAAACTTGCCCCTGAGAAATGAATCAACTCGAGCTCCATCATGTACTATTTCCATCATCAACCTCTCTCCCCTCCCCAAAAAAATGAATTCGAGTGGAACAAAACAAACGATGTCGAGCCAAGAGCACCCTCATTTCTATATAATAGAAAAATGGTGGATGTAAGAATCCACAGCTAATCTAATCATGTCTTTCAAGTCGCACGTTGCTTTTTACCACATCGTTTCAAACGAAGTTTTACCATAACATTCCTCTAGTTTGGAGCCAGTATGTAATTGATTCAATTATGAAATCATGAATAGTCATTGATTCAATCGATACATAATAATCCATATTTTTTCCTTCTATATGAATGGAAAATTTCTAAAGTAAAAAAGTATCAACCAAAATTCAAATTAACTCGATATTGTAGGAATATAATTTCTATTCTATTTTTTATTTATTTAGAAAAATCGAAATTAGAAATATTCTTAAACTTTTAAACAAAAAAAGAAGACTAAAAATAAATTAAACAAAAAAAAAAAAAAGAAGACTAAAAATAAATCATTCAAATTATTAGAAATTATTATTATCTAATTTATATATTTTTGTCTATAGTCTATATTTTTATATTATTATAATTAGATTAATAATTAGATTAAATTAATAATTAGATTAATATTATATTAGATTAATATTATATATTTAATATTATATATAATTTCTAATTATATATAATTTAAATTATATATTATATATAAATTATATATTATATATAATTTATAATAATTTATATAATATTTATATAATAATAAATAATATATAATAATAAAAATATTATATAATAAAATTAAAATATATAATCAATAACACGAATAAAGAATAAAAAAGTTCTTTTTGAATCTACATCTTCAAAGTGGCTCGATTTAGAGACGAATCATTAAAAAAAAAGAATAATCACATTCTACCCAATCAATATTATATACTCTTAAACAGAAGGTTTCTCAAAAAAAAGGCAATCTTGATTCTGATATACAATTTGTATTCAGATATGATATATATCATGAATGGATATACTCTGGGACGGAAGGATTCGAACCTCCGAATAGCGGGACCAAAACCCGTTGCCTTACCGCTTGGCCACGCCCCATTTCTATTCGACACTAATAAACACTATTATAGGTATTGGTTGTTCGTCAATTCCAGTCCAAATATCTAAATATCTATAGAATAAATTATTGCTAGAATTTTAATACGTGTAGATATAGAATTAAACTTAAATTATTGATCATTACATATAATTCAATTAAGATATTGCATGAAAGTATGATTTCTTCTATTTTTTTATTTCTTTTTATTTCAGAATGAATTGGATAAGTTCAAACCAAAGAAGGATTTTTTGGGGCTACTTTTTTATTTGATTCATCATTTTATTCGTAATTAATTCGATTTTTTTATTATAAATAACAACAAAAAAAAAACAAAATAAATAATTCATTTATTATAAAATTCAGAATATAAGAAGAATATAAGAATATATTAATAATAATATTAACTTAATTTTAATTAATTTAACTCATAACTCACAAAAAGAAAAAATACAATTATCTTTATCTTAAAGAACAAAATGTTTGTTATGTTTAATATCTTTAGTTTGGTCTGTATTTGTATTAACTCTGCCCTTTATTCAAGTAGTTTTTTCTTCGCAAAATTACCTGAAGCCTACGCTTTTTTGAATCCAATTGTAGATATTATGCCAGTAATACCTGTACTCTTTTTTCTCTTAGCTTTTGTTTGGCAAGCTGCTGTAAGTTTTCGATGAGATCCTTAATTTGAATACTGTCCTAGAAAAATTCATAATTTTTTTTTTTTCAAAAAACAATTCGAACATTTTAACAATTTCAATTTATAAGATCAGATAAGTTTTACAGTGTGAATCCTCGATTCAAATATTGAAATTTATAGACAAGAAAAATCTGGACCATCTCATTTCCTCATTCTTACGTTTTTTTCATTGAAAAATCCTATTATGAGTCCTCCACCAATATCTAATTATGGATATGAAAGCCAATTCTTATTACAAATAAATTTCTGAAAACTTTTTTCTATTTCTCGAAATCACTTCATTTCTTAGTATCAAAAGAAACATAATGTGTAGTATAGGAGAATCTATTCTCTTTCTTTTTTTTTTAATGATCTTGGAGATTGTGTAATGCTTACTCTAAAACTATTTGTTTACACGGTAGTGATATTCTTTGTTTCTCTTTTCATCTTCGGATTCCTATCTAACGATCCAGGACGTAATCCGGGACGTGAAGAATAAAAAATCAGATTTTTTTTTTGTTTTCTGTGTTTTCCTTGCTTGTGCTTGATTTTGAAATATTCGTATTATCTATTTTACATTTACATCTTTTAAATAAATAATAAAAGTTAATCGTTAATATAAATCAAACAAAGGAGGCTCTGTGCTCTGTTCTATAAATTCAAAAAAGGTAAATAAAATACGAAATCATCGACGGAAACGGAAAGAGAGGGATTCGAACCCTCGGTACGAAAAATTCGTACAACGGATTAGCAATCCGACGCTTTAGTCCACTCAGCCATCTCTCCCCAATTGAAAAAGGCCCTTCCTTATATCTTATCTCTCTTTGACTTTTTCTATTTTATATTCTAATTGATTCTATCTAAATTGATTCTATCTATATTCTAAATTCTTATTATATATTGATTTAAAATATTATATATAATCATTATAAATTATATATAATCATTATAATATATATCTATTAATATATTCTTATATTATCTTATATTATTTCGATTTCGATTATTATTAGAATTATATAATTCTAATAATAATCGAAATAGTTTATATAATTTATATAATTTAATAAATAGAAAAAAAAAATAACTTGTTTTTCAGCCCGGCCAGGTCAATACCTAGCCGGGCCTTTTTTGTTCCCATGAATCTTGGATAAAAATGATTTATTTGATCTGAAAAAAAAAAATACTTGTTATTGAAACAGGATCAAACATAAGAATGTCATTTCTTATTACTCTTTCTTTTTTTTTTCGGTAAAGTATCTAAAAAAAAGAATGGAACTAGGGATTCTTGCACAATGCATTTTTATGTTATGGCTTAAGTAGTTTTGTCGAGATGTATCTGTCAAAACACCTTTAGCAAAACAAAATCAAAAAAGAAGTCCTCTTTTTTTAATTTCATTAGATCCCCTTACGAAACACGTCAACACTATAATTTTCATGATTCTTTTATGATCCTATTTCTGATTCCCTTGTTGGACAAAAGGTCCATTTATATACAATAATCGCATTGGAGCGGGTATAGTTTAGTGGTAAAAGTGCGATTCGTTCTATGGATCCCTTACTAGTTAAGGGATCCCTCGTTTGATTCATATTCCGATCAAAAACTTTATTTCTTATCTTAAAAGGGTTTAATCCTTTACCTCTCAACGAACGATTCGAGGAATAATATACATTATTGTAATTTGTA